AGGAACAAGCAAATCAGAATTCTTTTTGTCTCTATTTAGAGTTTTATGTCTTGGAATGGATTCATCAAAATGATTCTTAGCAACATTTTGGGGGTTTCGGTATCTTTGATTACTTTGGTGCTTACTTTTATGAACCAACGAAATACCTATGATTTGATACATAAAAAACTGTCCGTCATTTTTTACAGATAGACGGGCGGGTTCCATAATTAATATTCCCTTTTTTGTTAATTGTGTAAGATTTAAACGTCTCCTCATTATATCCAAATTCATTTCTTTCCTTTGAATATAGGATATAGAAATTTTTCTTACATTTATTAGGCTAACCAGGAGACCATATATCTGGATATTATTCATCATTTTTTGATTCAATTGATTCAAACGTCCAGTCCATCTTAATTGCAAAGGAAAATCTCCTTTGAGTAATATTTGTAGTTTTTCGATCGATTCTAAAAGGGATTCTTCAATATTGTTTTGATTCTTTAATTCAAAATATTGTTTTGAATTGGATGGACTAAAATTGAAAAAATCCTCATCCTCTTCGTGCTTTCCCTTGATATTTTGATTTTCACTAAAATTTGGATTGATATTCAAATTAAAAAGAAGTAAGTTGCTTGGAATAAACCAAGGTTTCTCTTTATATTTATGATAAAGTATCAAAAACTCTGGAAATAAAAAAAATTTCGGATTTGATATGGGGCGATTTAAGATTAAGAATTTTTCATTCATTCCCATCCAATCAAAAGACATTCCCATCCAATCAAAAAAGACCCTTTTGTAATTGATTTCGGAATTTGAATCAATCGGAAGATAAAAAAGACCATTATTCGGAATTTTATCCCTTATTTGGATTTGGTCCTTATTAGATTCAACCTGAATATTTGTATTCAATTTCCAACCCAAATATTTTCTATCTGTATTTTTTTCCATATATATAATATCATTTTTTCCTAGATAATTCTTGATAGGAATATTTTTGAGTATGTTAACAGTTTTTTCTTTATTTCTGGTGGAATTTTCTTGCTTCTTATTTGGTTCTAATGATGATCTATAAATATAGGACTTCTTATTAGTTTCAGAATGAATATATTTATATGATAAACGATCATATCTATAGTTTTTTTGAAAATTCTCTTCTTTATTTGATAATAAATAGACTTTCAAATTTTGTTTTTTTTTGTAATCAAATAATTGGTCTTTTTCATAGGAATACCATTTATTTAGATCCTTATTTTGAGATGGCTGGCATTGATTTTTTCCATTTCGCCATTTTTGTGGGACTAATCTAGACCATGTAATCTGAGATAAATCGTATTGATAATGACCTCTTAACCAGTTTTTCCATGGATTCATTCCATAATTTGGAAGTTTCTTATGTCTTACTTCGTAATCAAAGATTCCTTGTCTTCCAAAAAAATCCTTTATTTCATTCTTAAGAAAAAAAGACGGTCCATTGTACTGAAGAATAGATCTTAACTTATTGAAGTTAATAGCCTGGGTTTGTGATAATTTTAAAAATACATATTTTTGTGACAAGTAAGATAACTCAAAAAAAATATTTGACTTCCGCTTACTATTTCTAAGATTATCAAAAGCCTTTTTTATAGTCCTAGTCGAAATAAAGTCAATTTGATTTTGTTTTGTTTTATTAATCTTTTCTTTATTTGTTTCGTTATTGTCAATGTATTTCTCAATAATTTTTTTTGTTGATTCCATAAAAAGTTGTAGAGCGATTCTGCGCATATTAATGATACATAGAAAGATATCTATGTATATTTTTTCAATGAAAATTTTAACTATTAATTCAATATTATTTCTTTTTAATATTTTCCAAATTTTTGGGAGTGCTTCTCCATTATTCTTTTTATTTATTTTTTTTTTCAGCGTTACTGTTTTTTTATTTTTTTTCATTATTTCTATTTGATTTCTGATTGTGTTTCTTCTATCAATTCTATGTTTCATTTCTTCTTCTGTCTGTGAATAATTTGTCAAACCTTTAGGTCGATTTTGACTAAGTGATTCATGAATTATCTTATTGCTGATTATAGAATCCTTTTCTCTTTCAGTTTCATTTGATTCATATATTTCTCTCGTTATAAATAATGGAATTTTCTTTCCTTTTAAAAGTTCTTTTAGTATTTGTTTTACAAAGAAAAAGACTTTTGCTTCTTTTTTTTTTATTTTTTTTAAAGCTCTTCGAATTCTAAAATTGAATTTTCTGATTTCGACTTTATAGTCTATATCTTTAAAAATGGGTTCAAAAAAGGAAGGTGTTTTTCGCGGAGGGCCAAAAGGATATTCCGTTTCCATTCCCAAAACTGTTAAAAAACAAGAATCAAAATCATCTTGTTGCTTTCGATCTCTATCAGAGAGTCGTAGCTTAGATCTGTGCCAAGGTTTCAAATGAAAAGGATATAGGATTTTTATCTGAAAACCTTCGATTAACCAATTTTTAGGAAATTCCGTTTTGGAGAATTGAAGACCGTTATAGTTGCACTTT